AAATACCGGGGCTTTGCAATATTTGATTGATTACAATTCTGTATATTCCACTTACTAGAGAGGTTCCCAGGGAATTCATTAGAGGAATATTTCCAATAAATACGGTTTGTTCTTGCATATCTCTACCGGTTTTCCAAATTAATCCCGCGGATACATATAATTCAGAAGAGTATGTGAGTGATTCATACACAGCATCTCTTTCTTTTATCAAGGGCTCTGCCAATTGATATGTTGCCACAAATAATTGAAATTCAATTTCTTGATCTGTATCTTCAATTTTTGGAAACTTATGAAGTTCTTCCATCAAGCCTTGATCAATGAACCTACAAAATCCATCAAATTGTATCTGACTAAACCCTGGTATTGTATACATTCCCTCATTTCCATCCCGGAACATCTTAAGTTTTCCGTTTATCGAAAAAATCCAACTATTGGCTCACTCTTCGTTGAACCATATAGATTGATCTAGCAACGATGGAATGTATATTTTGCTCATTTGAACAACATGAAATTTTATCCAACCCCATATACATATATATATGTACTAAATACGTATGAACGGAGGAATAAAAAAAAATGTGACTCAAATTCGAATTTGCGACAGATACAAATGGAAATGAATTGATAAAACATTCCTGGAAACAAAATTCTGCCACTTAGACTTATGGAGTCTTGTATAGAATATCAAAATAGATCCAATTTCTACCTTATGATATTACGATCAGATTGGGTACCATAAATGGATTCGGAATTGAATCTGTTCTCTATGAGTGAGATAAAGACAGAATAATCAGGAACCGTCTAGAGTTGACTTTGATTTTAGCACTTAATTTATTTCATCGATTCCGTTGTTCAAAAAATGATTCGCAGAGAGAAAAGATATTTCTACCCATTTGTTAATTAGTAGAATACGATTGAAGTGCGTAAGAGAAGTCATATTTATTAAGTACATGCAGATATAACTATCTAGCTATCCGTATATCCCATCTTTTATCGAAGTTCCCTTGAGGCAACATAGGTCGTGCTATATCCAAATTTCGATTTTATATTCAATATATTCAATGAAAAATGCAAGCACGACGATTTCCTAATAGGAATATGTAGATAAGATACCTGGCTAGGTATCCGTGTAAGAATTTCTGTTCTGGGGTTTACATATACACATAATTGTTGTTATAATTGAAATTGAAAAGGATTAATTATGGAAAAGAATTGAGACTGATTAGTCGTATATCAATTTGATCTCCTTATGTTATTAAGGAAACCAAATTGGAGATCAAAATCCAAGAACCATTCATGAATTCACAGTCATTAATGCTTCCAATTTGCTCTGAATTTTGGATTCTGTGACTGGAAATCCATTTTTCTCTTTCAATAGAAAAAAAGGGGAAAGCTTTTATTTAGGTGTTGTGTGTTTTGAAATACAATCAATCTAAGAGAACAACAGGATCCAATCAAAAAAAAGAAATAAATGGTTCAGCAATTCCCCAGAATATTTCCATCTATATCTATTTTGTATCGTTTTGGCGGCATGGCCGAGTGGTAAGGCGGGGGACTGCAAATCCTTTCTCCCCAGTTCAAATCCGGGTGTCGCCTGATTAACAAAAGACTCGGAATTTCTTACCCTACTAAACTAATAGAACTCACAAAATTCTTGCCTGGCAGAAGCAGAGGTAAGGGGCGGGGACTGTCGATACCCAATTTTAAGAATCGGGGGGTTGACTTTCAATTATTTCTTCAAAAATCGGGGTGTGACCCAAACCTGTACCATACCAATATGAATTACCAATATAAATAAAGAAATACTCACTTAATTACGGATTCCCGATGCGTTCAGGCCGTTGATTTGATTTATCAATCGAATCAAATCCATAGTAAGATTCAATTGTGAGATTCAGAACTACGAAAGTCAGGGACCGTAAATCCGTGTATCCAAAGGAAGGTTCCTAAGAGACTGTAAATCCTTGCTCCTAGGATCCAAGAAGGGGTTATAGGAAGGACTATAAATACTTCCTAATTACCTTACCCTACTAGTGTTTACTGACTGAGTCTTGAAGTAGATTGGGTAGGCTGGTGGGGAATCCAATTAGGAGTTGTGGAAAGAACTGAAGATACTTTGTATTCATACAAACTCATGAGAGTCTCTGAGTGCTCAGGTTTTCAATTAATATTGTATGGGTGATTGGCTTTTATAGAATAAAAGTGGAAAAAAGTGCTTTCGTTGGGGTAACCCCGCCAAGAATGTAATAGGGTGTCTTCCAATTGTTTCACATTTCACAGAAGTAGAGACAGTAAGGCTTAGATGGGAAATTAGGGGTATGTGATAGATAGTTATATATCTTGATGGTATATTTTTTTTTTCTGCTTTTTGTTTATGAAAGGCAACAATAGGTCTTACTATTCCTACATATTCCATTAGTCACATTCCCTTGAGACTTCCAAGGGGCAACTGTGTATCTTGCTTGTACTTAGTGCTTTCCGATTCCACCAGAAATCATAT